TACATAGAGAGAGGATCTGTTGTTTTTCAATCTCAGATAAATATTTCAACCAAGCCTTGTTCTCCATTTTTTTTTTCATTTAGATTATCTATTCATTAGAGATACCCTATCATAATATGAAAACGACGATAGGTATCTACACAAATTTGACGGTCATTTGTATGGTACATATTTTCATATCTTTCTGGATGAAAATAGGTAGGGTACATATTCTAATATATTTTTATTTTTGTGGTACTCTTGTCATGTATATGAGTATCACCACCTCCAGCCATACCATGATTTATACAATCTCCAGCTTCCTATAAAGGAAAAACACTAATTCATTCTACATGTTCATTCTACATGTGTTCGACAGAGGGATATCTCAATAACCAAAATCACTCTAGATTACCTACTGCCTACATAAAGTTGACCTCATAGCGGAGGCTTTTGTGGAAAGTTTTAGAGGTGTGTAAGCATCGGCCAGGTATTACCCTATAGAGTCAATTAATAGATTAACTAGTTTTACAAGTGAACTAGACAACTACGGTGGATTAATAACATAAAACTATGAAATAATGGATGTTTAGTCTCTACTTGATGTGGTCGGATTGAGAAAGCAAGAAGATAAGGTGTGTAGCCGGTATAACCATGGGCGTCCGATCTGATATCTCACTTCACGCTTCCAAGCAAGCCCCCTCCGCCCAATATCAAGCAAACGTCATGTCCAAGCCGAAAGACCTCCCTAAAGTAGGTCTCGGTCGTTCCCACTGGTAACCCTAACACAGCGCCATCTCATGGAAAACAACCAGCTCCATTTTCAGAATCCAAGCTTCCCCTTCCTTCGCTCCCTTTACTGGTTTATGGAAAAAGGAAACCACAAATGCAGGTTATTTTTATATAAAAATCTCCGTTGACAATAATGTTCTTGATTTGAATTTGTGGTACTTGTTGGCAATTAAACGATGTTTCTTACATCTGAGGTATCCTAAATGCGGGCTAGATATGCTGACCGATTTCTGGTCTGTCTCATGATCACTATTCAGAGGAAGGAGAGAAAAATGCAAATTTTTCTCATAATGTCACGAACAAGGAAAAGGTTATTGCAAAATTATAGCTCAGGAAAGAGCATGTAACTAAAAACCTCTCCTTATCCAGAAAGCGTAAGGGCTTTGACTTAATTAAGTCCATACTAAGTGTGGAAGGTGAGTGTCGAGCTGGCCGGATCTGTAAGACGTCATCCTGGAGAGGTGCGAGGAGGTTTATTTCTTTTTAGGAGGAGAGAGAGAGAAAAAGGGCCTGTAGAGAGGAATAGTGTAGGGGGAGTAGTGGGTGCACTGGCTTGGGGTAGGAAAGGATGTTAGGCTAGTGCCAGTGGGGTACGTAAACGAGGACAGATCGCATGGTTTTGTACTGGTCAGTTTTGAGCTGTCGAGTGACGATTGCTCTATCTCTTAAGAAAGGGGAGGGAGTACTCTCTGACGGATTCGCTCTATTATTGCTTCCTATTCTTGAAGGAGTGATCGGGATTAAGCCGCGTGGCGATACCCGCGAAAAAGAAAGTCCTATTCGCTGTTTGGGGTGGGCCTTTCGTACTCAAATCCGTACGGGGAAAGGGCAATTATTCAGCAAAATCTAGTGGATGGGGTTCCATATTCACGAAAAGCCAGGTTTGAACCATGTTACGGAATCAAGACAAGAATTATTACTAATAATAAGAAAGGCCTTAAGCATAATACATAATATAAGGGCCTCCAACGCCTATAAATAGAAGCTTCTTTCTCTATTTGGCAAACCAAAGGGAGATGGATCCAGCTACCGTATCAAGACTTTATCAAATAGATCAAGCAATCCAACGCGTGGCGAACGCCAAGCTCCAGCAGGAGCAACTTCTGGGTCTCTTCTGGGAGCACATGCCTCCCATAGATCCTGAAGAAATTGCGAAAAGGATGCTAGCAATTCGGGATAGCATTCGTGAGCTTGATGAAAGGAAGAGGGAGCTGCTTGAAGAAAGGGACGCGCTCATTGTGCAGGGGGCCCAGAACAACCGTAGGGGAAATCAAAACTAGAAGATCTCTAAGATTTAAATAAGTAGTCTTGCAAGGCTTTCTTTGTTATTTTTCATGTTGTTCTACGTCTTTAATATGTTTTTATTTTAGTTAACTTTCTAATGTAGTCTTTAGTTGTTTGGCTCCTTTGTTTATGCGTGCACAAGTGGGCGTACTTCCCATGTATGTAACGGCTATTAATTAATTAATTATTAATGAATAAAAAGTTATCGTCTGCTTGGGCTTCCATGCCTCGCCAACTTTTAAGAAAAATTCCCTTTTCTTTATCAAGCTATCGATTGAACTCTTTGCTAGAAGCTCTCTTTCTAGTCAAGTGAGTGGATTAATCACGTAATAATAATCTTAGCATACCAAGGGGCTGGCCTGAGCTACTTAATCGATCCAGGCGAGAACCGAGCTAATCTTTAAAGCTCGCGAAGCTTCGCTTCCCTCCCCTTCCCTTATTAAGTATAAATATTAAGTGGAAAATAGTAGTCGGCATTCTATAAGTGACTTGCAGAGTCTACGAAGCTTTGCTTCTTGTAGTCGACCCGTAATGCCTTCCTTCATTTCATTTGCTTGCCCCCTTCCAGCTCAGAATGCCCAATACTTATTATTATCTATTATTATATAGTGCTAGAAGCTAACTGCCAGAAGCGCACCCTTCGGGTGTCGCTTCCAGCGCAGGAGGCCAAGCATTCTGCCGGACGTCCCGACCCGTGAGCCCTGTTCACCTTAGGTACTTCAGTAGTACGACAAGTTGTTCTACTTTTACTATTATTACCACTTATATTACTACTTATTACAACTATTATTAGTACTCTTTTTTTACTACTTATTACAACTAGTATTAGTACTATTATTAGTATTATACTTATATACTTACTATTATTAGTATTATACTTATATACTTACTATTATTAGTATTATACTTATATACTTACTATTTATATTTAGTATATATTTAGTATATAAATGTAAATAAATATAATTAAATATAATAAAAAAAATATTAATTTAATATATTATTAATAGCTGTAGAATATTAAGTAGCTAATATTAAGTAGCTGTAGAACAGAAAGTAGCTGTAGAACAGAATGCCGTTCGCCTTTACTTTATGACCTTTACTTTATGAGTAGTACTTAAGTAGCTAACTTCCCAAAGGTGAACAGCCCCCTGTTCTTTATATTCTAGTTGTAAGGGGCTTCCTCAGAAAAAAAGGAAGGAGGCATTCGAAAGGCCGACCACTATATCATAATCATAAGGCATTGTGGTGTAAAACCGACGACTACACGGCTCTATACACTAAGTCATGAGCGATATCGAAGCCAAGCCGCCGTCTATAGGCGAAGGGACGAAAGCCCGACGAAAGCCTATGCTACAGTAAAAAGTACGTTAAGGTTACAAAGTAACACTTAGCCTAGCCGTATACAAATACAAAGGGAAAGGCGTAAGTACGGACTAAGGTCAGCTGTGGATATAGACTAGGCGAAGTCTTAAACTATGGACCGAGACTACACTAAGGAACAAGGAAGCTTGACTCAGCAAAGAAGTCAAGGAACGAAGCTGCTTCTCTAATAGCCCCCGGAGGGGCAAAAGCTTTTTGAAAAGGGCTTGTAAATTCATTTTTTTATATTAAGAGAGAGGGACTTCAAGTTCTTAGGAAGAGCCGTACGAGGCAGCTCACGTACGGTTCTCGGGAGCCGAGCCAGCACAGGGGCTTAGGTCAACACTTATATAATAGCCAGTCATCAATTGGAAACGGGCAAGATGGTGATAAATTGCGATTGGCCTAAACCTTTGACTAGCCACTTTTATTGCGACCTGCCCATACATATGTTCACACAGCGAAGAAACGCCGAATGGAAGGAAGGGGGCAGTCCGCTAGCTGTTTCTTGGCCGCGCCCCCCTGCTTATAGATACGAGATACTTGATCTAAATTTTAAATTTTTAAATAGGGAATTGCGTACCATTAGCCGATATACGTATAGGAACATGGGTACATGATATTGAATGTCATCCAGCTGGAGCCGCAAGAACTTTTACTAAAATAATGAAGTGAAAGGAATTACTCCCTTCTTAGGAATCAGTAAATCCTATAAATGATTGTTATGATGTATCGTGGAAATTCTGTCAAAGGGACGAATCAACAAATTTTCTCTGGTGAAACAAAATATCTCTCATTTTCGCCTCGAATAGATTTTTTTTTTTTGTTTTCAAAGGAATCTTATTATGTTGTTTTGAAGGGTGCACTAATCCTTTGAACCCGGTCCCGACAGGTATCATCCCCCCCAAAACAACGTTCTCTTTCAGACCTTTCAACCAATCGATACGCCCCCGGAGAGCTGCCTTTGCTAAAACTCGAGCAGTTTCTTGAAAACTTGCTTCAGATATGAAACTTTGGGTATTGAGAGATGCTCTTGTTATTCCCAATAAGATGGCTCGGTAACAGATCGCTTCTTCCAAAGCGCGTCCCGTTCGTTCTGCTCGTAACAATCCGATTAGTTCTCCGGGTGAAAAAACATTAGGCATTCTGTCTTCTGAAACCAATACTTTTGATGTTATTTGCCGTACAATAATTTCTATATGCCTATTATGAATCCGCACCCCCTGGGATCGATAAATCTTTTGGATCTTATTGACCAAAGAGATACGACTTTGCACTATAGTTAGCTCAGCACTAATGAAGAATCCCCAAGGAATTCCAAGAATTCTTGTTATACATTCGTTCCAACCCTCAATCCTCTTTTCTAGATTCATCGATATTGAATGGATCGAGCGCACTTCTAACACTTGTTCCACTTTTGGAAGACCCTGCGTTATGTCCCCAGATCTCGACTTTTCATATATAAATGTAACTAATGTATCTCCTTCATAAAGGATTTCACCATAATCGCCATGAACGGTTGCTCCCGGGGTGGCCAAATAAGGCTTAGCTGATCGTATTACTACGGAATCGGCTTGAACAAAGATAACTTGACCCGATTTTAGGTGTGGTCCGGTTTTGGCTATACACACATTTTCACAAATAAACTGTCCAAGGCTAATTATTGTAGCCGTCTCTTCACAATAATTGTGACGGAGAAAATACCAATTCAAATTGAATGGATTGAAAATAATCTTACTGCATGGGTCGGGATTATAAAATTTCCCACTTTCACTTTCATCCATTGAATAATATTTAATTACTTGAAAAGTCCGTTTGAAATTGTCAGGTTGCAAATAGTTAGTTAACAAGATTTTATTGTGAGTTATTAAGTGGGAAAATAAAAAAAAATTCTCAATTGGGGGGGCTGATCCTAAAGGGCCCAACGAATTCCTAATTGGAATTAGGGGATCCCTTTGATGAATTGATTCTTTTATTCCATTGTGATATTTTAGATCGTTGAATGGACCCATTCGAGAACACTTGGATGATAACAAAATTATCAATGGTTGGAATTCCTTATTTCTATTCAACAATGTATGAATAGTTCCTTGATTTGGGTTAAGGAATTGTTGAATTCTTGTCTTTGAATGGGAATATATGGAGCCAAACGGATTGATATTGATGTAATCTGATCCATTATCAGAGAGCAATCCTGAACCTGAGGGATCATTCCTTTTTCCGATATAAGAAATAGGGGATTTTGCCAAGTCGATTCTTAGGAAATGTCGAATCAAACCATTTATCCTTATTTCAACAAAAGAAGCACGGGCTTCTTCGCCAGAAGAACTTTTTTTGTCTTGGTCCCAATTCAATACTAAACAAGTCCGAACTAATTGAAGAGTTGTGTCATAAATTCCTCGAATCGGTTTGCCCTTTCCATAAAGCATATAATTGATAACTCGAAGTTGCACAATATCCCTTTCCTGCAACATATCGGGAGGGAAAAGTGTTGCTAAATATAGACCGTCCGTTATTTCATATGTGACGACAGGTCGAACAAAAACAAAATGCTTTTTTTTGCTAGGTGTAATCTGTTGGACATAGATCCAATTTTTCATTTTTTTGAATTCCTTGGAATTTCCTTTTCCCCTCCCCGGTGGTATCAAAACGCCGCTATGCCGGGCTATCGTATCTATTTTTCCAGGAAAATGTATATCTCCAGAAAATATTTTAAGTTCAATTCTTTTTTTTTTTCTCTCCACCCGGACCAATCCGCCTACCCGGCTTCTTAGATTTAAAGTGATTTGTGTATCTACCCCAATGAGACTATTGTTCCGTACCATTATGGAAGAAGATCCAGGTAAGATATGAACTTCCTCGGGAATGAAAAAAAATAGATCTACTTTCATTTGGTATTTTGGCCTAAATTCCTTGACTCCTCGATACTCAATCGAATCCGGGATTGAATGCATTCCTATAGTCCCATATTTAGTAATTCCCGAACTCTTTCTTCTATACCGAGGATCGTCGAAATAAGAAAGAATACTATTTCTACGGAAAATACCATTTATGGGGAGTTCAGTCGAGATACCCAGAGGGGACATTAGTTCGTTCTCGCACGATTGGAGTGGAATAATAAATCTATTTCTTCGCCTCTTTGACAATAAATCTGAATTCTCGCGGAGAATGGCCGGATAGATGAGATTACAATGAGCAGTACATATGACTTGATTAAGGTGTGAATAATCAGGAATGCTGCCTTTTTTTTTACCATAAAAACCCGAACTAAAGAATTTGTCTCTCTTAGTTACCGAGAGGCTAGAAGTATACCTTTGCTTGACAGAAAGAGAATGCGTGCTCGTTTGATCTTGATCCTTGTGAAGGGAAAGGGAGACTGGACTTGATCTACAGGGCCCTCCTAATAATATCCATAAATGACTTGTTTTTGGTAATAGATGCACATTACCGTATGTAAATTCAGGCGCATGATCGACATCGGTACTCCAGTGCATTTCCCCGTCTGAGTCGGAATAAATATATTTTTGAACCTTCTCTTTAAAATTCAAAGTGGACGTTCCCGCGCGAATCTCAGCAATCACTTGCTCTGATTCTACATATTGATCATTTTGAACTAAAAGAAAACTTTTGGGTGGAATAGTCACATTATGTAGAATATCTTCACTCTCAATAGTTACATACAAGTCTATAGAACATAGAAAGGCAGGATGACCGTGACGTGTACGTGTCGGATGAACCAAATCCTCATTAAATTTTATTTTTCCATTAGAGGGTGCTCTCACATGTTCTGCAGTACCTCCCGTGAATACTCCGCCGGTATGAAAAGTTCTTAATGTTAATTGAGTACCCGGTTCGCCAATCGATTGGCCTGCAATAATACCTACAGCCTCCCCCAACTCAACCAGGTCCCCATGAGTGGGACTCCGCCCATAGCATAATCGACAGATCCAAGATGTACTCCTACAGGTAAAGGGAGTTCGAATAGATATTGGTTGTACTCGAAAGGTTATGAATCGATTTACAAGTTCAATCCCGATGTCTTGCTTTTGAGTGGCAATACAACGCGGACCCATATATATATCA